TTCTACTTTACTCTTTTATTTTCTTTTAATAAATTTCCTATTATTAAATTAATATATTGTATTGAATTAAATACATATTAGTTAATTAAATATTAAATAATATGAGACTCGAAATGAAAGTACCCTTCTCGCATACATTCCCCATTACGTTGTCGGAACAAAAATATTGCATGTATCAATATGGATGGAAATATTTAGTACATGAAATAGCGATTTGCTAGATATATAAATAGATATATAAGATATAACTAATAAAACGGATCTTGTGTTCTGGAATTGGAATCAAAGAAAGATATTTTAAATGGCTCGTATGTTGTGACTTGGAATAAATGTTTCCCGGTAAAGGAACGGAATAGTGATTTATTCATTCCTAATTTATTCCTATAGAACGTCTAGGAACAAGAAGATTAAATCGGATATATCGACAGATTCCCGCGTAGTCCAAAGAAAAAAAAGATCCAATTTCATCTCTATCGAATTTTAATATCAGAATAGTGGATATAATTATGATGCAATGGGTTAGGTCCACTTACTTTTTATTTTGTTGATTTCTAATCGATTTAATTGGAATAATGGAAAATAGGAAAGGAATAGTAATATTTGAAGATTTAACGAGACGACTTATCCTTACATTCATTATAATATTTAATATAATATTTATAATAATTATAAATTATATTATTTATTTAATAATTAATAATATATTTTTTATTTAATAATATATTTAATTTATTAAAATAGCAAATTTATAACCATACTATAATTAATTATAATGTTAAAATATTAAATTATACGGTTTGTTACTTTTTTTTTTATTACTTTATTACAAAGATCAACAATATCTTTATTCGCACTTCAAATATGAATACTACTGCCGGAGTTTTATGATTTATGAAAAAATCAAAGCCCCTTATCGGATTTGAACCGATGACTTACGCCTTACCATGGCGTTACTCTACCACTGAGTTAAAAGGGCTTATTTGATCCAATTCCTGAATAAAGACACTATGAGTTTAGTATATATACTTATTATAATAGATGTACATAGATATATCTTATAATAAGTATAAGGGTTCATTCAGGAATGAAAAATTTTCTTTATCCAGTAAAAGTATAAAAGTAAATTAAAAAATTTAATATAATTTAATATAGAGTATATAATATAGGTAAAATAAAATTAATATAGAGTATATAATATAGGTAAAATAAAACGGTTTATTGGGATTTGATAAATATCAATACAATGAATTGTTTCAAGACTATCCTAATTGACATCATAACTAAATTCATTTGAGTGATACATGTATCCACTAATTTAACATAGATCCAAGATATTTCATTGAATCATTGATAAAGAGATTCGGATAAAGAGATTCGGCGTGGCCTTTGAACCAAACTTTTATCGAAAAAAATTGTATAGAAAGAATCGTGAAAGACGGAAAGATCCTTCGTATCGAGTCATACCATTCCATTATATTGACAATTTTAAAAAACTATTCATACTATGAACATAGTATGATGGCGGTCGTGCAAGTCTGCCCCCATCGTCTAGCGGTTCAGGACATCTCTCTTTCAAGGAGGCAGCGGGGATTCGACTTCCCCTGGGGGTAGGGTACTACGAAAGGAAGTTGATCGTGGATTATCAATAAGCCTGGAATTGATTCTTCCTGGGTCGATGCCCGAGCGGTTAATGGGGACGGACTGTAAATTCGTTGGCAATATGTCTACGCTGGTTCAAATCCAGCTCGGCCCAATAATTTGCCGATCCGCCATGAAATGATATAATATAACCCATTTGTTGCTCTCCAGAAATGCCCGATCCCCCAATCCCAATACGGAAGAAATCCATTTTATGATATATCTATACCACTATTTATTTACTCTCTTTTTACAAGAAATTCTGATCTTGCTAATGATCTAGATTCATATCAGGATCCGTAACTATAAAGTAAAGTTTAAGGAAAAGAGTAAATAAAAAAAAAACTTTTTTGATTGAACGAGTGATTATCCAATTGATTTGGCAATAACGAAAGGATTACTAGTAATACCGGCTGCTCTCACTAAAGTACATATACATATGGGTATCGATATATCACACTCGCAGCTCTGTTACAACACGCCAATTCTAATCGAAATTGAAAGGGTTAGAATGAAATCATAAAAATATGTATACTTTATTTTATTATGGTATTTACTTGGGATTGTAGTTCAATTGGTCAGAGCACCGCCCTGTCAAGGCGGAAGCTGCGGGTTCGAGCCCCGTCAGTCCCGACGAATCCAAATCCAATAAAAAACTATATCAATTCATCTCTCTATTTTTTGTGAAAAGAAGTCCAAATAACATAATTTCATTCCCAACAGTGATCCCTCTTCTTTTTTTCTTTTTCGTTTCACATTTATCATCAACCAAATGGGGGAATTTCCATTTCTTCGACTAGTACCGATTCGATTGATGGGAGAGAGGCATATGTGGATTAGTACAATTATTATATTATTAGCATCAGATTCAGGATTCCACGGGATACCGTACTGTACTGGGTCTGGCTTTTTCAATTACTCCCGATCTGTGAAATATGAAATAGAGTAGAGTATTGTATGTTTCCCGGGAGTACATACATAAATGGAATTTGTACAATATAAAAAAAATTGAACATAGTTACTGTGTATAGAATAGTATAGAATACTTTTTTTTTAAGATTAAAATAAAAGTATATCCTTTTCGGGCCCTATTTTGTGTAACCTCAATTTCAAATTTTACTAATTTGAAATAATCTATCTCATTCCAATTTCGCATTGAGCTTTTGATATATGCGTCCCATTACTAATCCAATGAAAGAGGATATTCAAAAAATAAAGATCAAACAAGGATCACTTTTTTATTAGCGAGGTAATGAATTTTTTTTTTATAAGGGTTTTTCCTTGAAAGAACAAACTTTTTAAATTTATATAGAAATATATAAAAAAATAGTTAATTTGATGGAATATTCGATTTTTTTATACCGGAATTTGTACTCGTCTTTATCATACTTCTTTTGTTTTCCAAGAAGATTGGATCATTAAAAAAAGGAGTTTATAACTTAGTTCCTTCCTTTTTTTTCATTGAGCTTCTATTGTTTGTTGGGGTTTGTTTAGAACCAATGTTGAGTGGAAAGGAAAGGCGGTTAGATGATACTTCATCAGATGATTGTACAAAGAGGGCGGTAGGTTATAGAAAAGAAAGAATGGAAAAGAATGATAAATAAATAAAGGAATTATTGATTGTATCGGGAATCAAATTTTGAGTTCAGTATGGATAAAAGATCGTCCTATGTTATACTATTCAATTCTTGACGATGAATCGATTTGATAGCTCCGATATTGTTATTCATGATATTGATCCGATTCGATATCATCGAGATGTAATGCATCCCATTGAATTTACAGGCGAAAGATTTATTATCTCTATGGGATTAACTCCCGAGTTATTGCGAATTAAAGAAAAATTAAACAATGAGATTATGGAAGTAAATATTCTCGCATTTATTGCTACTGCACTGTTTATTCTAGTTCCTACTGCTTTTTTACTTATAATATACGTAAAAACAGTCAGCCAAGGTGATTAATTTGAATTAAACTTGATTTTTTATTTCTTATCAATAATTGCAGAGAAGAAAAGGATAAAAATTTCGCGTCTTAAATGAAATGGGCAGACTAGAATCAGTCGTATTCTATGAGATACGATAGTATGGTAGAAAGATTCAGATATTTCTTTCTACCATACTATCTAGTATTGTTATTGTAGTGTATAAAGTTGTATTGTAATGCGGGTTAATTTAATATAGATTAATATAGATCAATCTACAATAGTATCATCATATTCCTTTTCTATATATATAGAAATCGATTTAATTACGTATATATAATATATATAGTGATAATGTATATTATATAGTATCCCAATTCTATTTCTTTGCTTTATCTATTTGTATTTAATTTGTGTTGATTTCAATTAAATTAATTTGAAATAATCGAAAGCTACTTTTACGATTAGAATTCCTAGATTTCTGATTATTTTCAATATGAATCCCGATCGAAAGAATCAATGACTTCTTCGATGGGTATAATAAAATAATCTTTTAGTTAGCATTCCCGACGAAGAAGTCATTGATTGAGGAGTTGACAAATGATCCATGGGAACTTCTTCGGATTTCGAAAAGGATTAGTAAAACCCGTCGACTTTTAACGTTTGAACCATGATATGAAATGGGTTCAATAAAACAAGCAAAACATAAATAAAATTTCTAAAATAGTAAAACTAAAACAAGCGGCGCAATATGTGACTCGCCCAAGACAATATTTTAGGATGTGCAGTATCTCGTTGGACAACTACTATGTTGTTTCCCAATGTGTATCCACGTAATGGAATAACCGAATTGTTTTCTCTTTGATCTTTGAACAGTAAAGAGGTAAACAAAATAAAAAAAAGTTCCGTTCTTCCTCATGGTCCATATCTAACTTTGGTAAGAGTCAGTTCATCGAAATAGAAAATTTATGAAGAATTCAGTTGGAATAAATTTCCTACCATTTGTATTCCTTTTACTTTTTTTACTTTCAAAATACGAACACGGAAATAATTGAAATATTTCTTTGATTCAAAGAGTATTCTTCATATATATTTATTATTCATAGAATACATTACTCAACTAAAATCCAAGAGAATTTCGAAATGAAGATATTTTTCATTTCTATTTCAATTTAAAAATAAAATTTTAAATTGAAATAGTGAAATTTTAAATAAAAAAAACTTTGCCGAACGATCTATAAAAAAAAGTGATACTGTTTAGTTCCTAAACTCAATTAGTAGTACTTCTAGAGTCCACTCCTTCCCCATACTACTAGTGAAAGGGAAAACGTAAAGACTACCATTAAAGCAGCCCAAGCGAGATTTACTATATCCATGTGAATTATGTCCTCTATCTCTATGAAGGAATTATTCAATTATTGTTCACTAATAAATAATA